AAGGTTGCAGCTATAGTCAGAACTCTTCCACAAGAGCGATTTCGAACATCGGTCAGAGGCCAGAGGCGAATTGAAAGCTAAGCAGTGGAAGATCTTTATTTCGCTCAAAAAAAAGGGATCGGCGTGGGGAACTTCCGCTTCTCCGAAGGTGGAGGTATCACTCCATATAGATCGTCGTCTGATACATTTTCGCTGGGATAGCGATTTGAACTCTAAGGGCATTAGCGCGGGCCTTCCAGCTTACCGTGGCTATCTAGATCATTGACCCATTTGCTTTCGAAGCATATCATCGCTGCGTGCTCTTCCCTTATGCAATGCATTGATGATTACTGATTCAAATTGATGCAATAAGCCGCCTCTCCGCTACGAGGTTCGCGAGTACCTTTCTTACCGCGCCTTGACTATTTGGAAAAAAACTGGGCTTGCTTTTTCTTTTGAAATGGCTGTGCCCTTGTATACTAAGGCCTTTGGTTCAGCGACGCCGCTCAATTGTATTCATCTCTGCTTTAGCCTGAGAGGAGAGGGCCAGGCAGACTTTTTCTGCTTATTATTCGAGGACCCCTTGAAAAGAAAGGGCGTAGAGAGGGGGAGCGCCCAGCTGCCAATGCATCTTTTATCTGGCAGCCAGCACAAACTAAAGAATGAAAAGTTGGGTGATGGGTAAGTGTCAACCTATTGGTATACTCAGGGTTCAGGCTCTTCAAGACCATAGCAATTTGATCTTCTTCGGATGGTCTCTTTTGAACCTGAGCAGTTGGGTCCTTACCCTCTATAGTAAGCTATGTGATGAAGTCGGTGAAAGACTCAGTGGGTCCTTGCTTAACGAGTTCTAGCTTACGCCTTGATAACTGAGTCTCCGTATTGTATGCATTGTACGTCACAAAGGCCTTAGCCAGATCTGGCCATGTGCGAATGGTATTTGGGTCAGTGTTCATCAACTAAGTCAGCGCGGGTCCGGTCAAACTGCGCTAGAATAGTTGGACAAGTAGCTCATTGTCGATTCCCATGGGCTGTAGAGTTCCGACATACATCCTGCCTTTTTTTTTTAAGTTCTGAGGCTTACCTCTTTTTATCCTATTTCGTTATGCATTCGGTTCCGTTATACTTATCTCTGGCCATTTAAAACCGGACGGAAGCCTTACTTACTTGGGGGTATAGGGAGAGATTCTCAAGATCTGCAACATCATACTTGTCTCCACTCAATTTATTAACTGCCCGTTCAAGGCGACTAATCTTCTCCATCAGAGGATCGGACGGATGTGGTGAGACGTATGGCACTATCTGATTCATGGGAGTGGGAGCCAAGGACACGGCCGGTACTGCAGGAGGCTTTCTGCGGATCTCTTTCTCGTAGTGATCCACAGGTTCAGGAACTGCGGGCTGATTCTGAACTGGAGAGGGTACTGGGTCTACAAGTCTAGCATCTGCTATTTTTGGTTGGCTTTGTGGTTGTGGATTTGTGTCCTCTGAGCCGGGGTGGTAGATGGAGGGTTTGTTCCTTGAGCAGCAGGTGCAGCCAGGTCCGATGGCTACCTGCGAGGTCAATTGTGCTAGCATCCGGGCAATCTCAGGTAGTTGACGGCTAACTGTCTTGTTAGAAAGTTGCTGATTTGCCGAGGCTGTAGGATTCAGCTGGTGGTTAAAGCCAGTGAACTCTTCATTGTCCTCATCATAGAGAGGCTTCCTGGTGCCTTGGTGACTGGCCTTATTGGCCATGATCTCTGGGTCTGATTAACCAAGGCGTTCTAGGTCCTCTATTTTAACTAACCTCCTGGATGGGCCTCTAGTAGTTCGCACTCACTTGCGGTTTGCAAACTGACAGCGAACCGAGTCTAAGAAAGATTCCTCTTGTGCCGAACCTATGGTTCAACACTTAAGATTAGGGAATTTTCACAATTTCCTAAAGGCTGACACCGGCTTAATAAGGTTTAAAAAGACCGCAAAGATGTGTGCTTGCTGCTGTATGCTGAATCAAGCGGTCCCGGAAATAAGTGCGTACTGAGTGTAGTGCAATTTACTGGGTTCCTTAGCAGGCTCTCGCCCTATATACCTCGTAGCCCGAAGACTAGTCGCTGGTACTGGCTAAGGGTGTGGGACCTCGCGGCTCGAGCCGCATTCCACGAAGTCAGGCTTTGTCACCATTCAAATGTGATCTAAACAACACACAACTATAGATTGCACAAAAGAGCAGAAAACGAAATATCTCAACCGGCGGCAACCGTGGTAATTCATTAATTTAAGCCAGTCCCGGGTTATATATTGTACGGCGAAACTCGCTAATAGAGATTTTCTCAGGAACCAGACCAGCATGCACGAAGAAGAACATATATCTCTGGTCATATTCTTGTGGAACTTCTGTCGTCCCGTTCATTGTGCTTCCTCGGCCCTGCTAGCCATTTGCTTGCTCGAACTGTACACATTCAAAGAGGGGGCAAGCTAAACAAGCAAGCCATCCAAGTTTATAGAGTCGGAGGTTCGAAAGAACTTGGAGGTTTCCCTGTGACTAACTTAGCGCACTTCCGGTGGTAGCCATTGGGCTAAGTCTCTATAAAGAGCCACTCACATATTTCTTTATAGTTCGGTGTGAGATCAGCTAAATTAAGCTACGCTCATCATTTATGATCCACGGCTCGCTCAATTAGAGCACTAACTACTTCAAAGGAATTCGCTCCAAAGACGCTTTTAATCGCTCCGCTGGGACGATCTGGTCGAGAGGTTGTCCAGTCATCTCGGTGAGGAATTTCGCTATGCCACCCGCTGACCTTACACTGTGAGTACTGCTTTAGCAAAGCCAACGGGAAGATCAGTCCCAGGGCTCAATCTAGGCTGCCAGCCAAGATGAAGATGGATTGAAGGGCTTGTCAGGGAGCTTCATAGGGAATTGTAGCAACCCTAGCTCGAAATACTGCTGCCAACCAGGATTCAAGGGGAAGATAGTCGCGAGGAAATCTGATTCCATAGTCAAAGCGGAGACAGACCCTATGTTTACTTCGCGATAGTCTTAGCTCGACATTGTCAAGCCATACTATCTACCCAAATGGATTTTAAACGGACATTCTATCCTATATATCTCCGATATAAGGTTTGCACTTCCGCTTATGGTAACCGAACTTGGTAACCAAACTCTTTCCCGGCAAGAAGATCAAAGATTTCCTTCGGGCAAGTTCCGCTATAGTTGGTAAAGGAACGGACCACAAGCTTCGCGCTCTGCCTTTCTTGCATTTGGACTTTTTCACGCTATATGCTGCTCTGCTCTCTCTGCGCGCTTAGCTTTCTTTGCTGTTTGCTATCGTGCTATTGCCTGCTTTACTCCTTTACGGATAAGGAATTCACGGTCTTGGGAATAGAATAGGAAGGAAGCCAATCTCTCTTGTTGATGGTGAATAACCAGTGAATGCGCTAAAGCCCTTATTTGCCCAGAAGCTCTTGGGTAGAAGACTGCTATAGAATCAACTGCTATTGCTATTGAATTTGAAGAAGCTGTTACATGAAGGATTTACCGAGGAAGATCTCATAAGGGCAGGGAAATCTCATAGGAGAAGAAAGCTTTTGGGTTAGCAATAACCGGTCTTTCTGGTCTTGTTGTCATATCCCTTGCTTGAGTAACCTTAGCTATAGAATCCGCCTTACCTTCTCCTTACCTTGGCCTTACCCGTTCGATTGATTGTTCTAACAGAAAAGTAGTTTCGTTAAGTCGAATTAAAAGGTCAGTTTTGTCAGTGATTAAATGGAAAGGGGGAGCGGTTCGGGCCTACTCTTGAACTTTTAGGCTAATTAAAAGCCGAAACAAAAGGCCAAATATCGGCATGTAACTGAGAAAGATGGGATTCGGTCAACAAAGAAATTAAAACACTCCCTTCTTTCTGTCGACAATGATGAAAACCAGATCGAACTCTAAAGTCAAGCCTTTCACTTCATTGTTCAAGCTCTGGAACATGGGTGAAGTTCATACATGTTGAATGCTTTCCTATTCAAGACATACTACCAATTCCTTTGAAGCTACTACCATTACCGAAGCTGGCTTGCTTGTTTTGCGGTTGGGGTTTTGAAACCAGAGAAAGAAGATCCGGTTGGGCTTGCTAGCGATGGGAGATTAGTCACCGGAAGACTTGCTAGCTTGCTCTTTCAAAAGCTCATACGGTGTGTCTTCTACTCCTCTCCCGATACGACTTATTTCCTGACCGTTCCCTCGTGCTTTTTTCAAGGAAGGTTGCTTAGACTACCAACCTTGATTGACCGAAAGGCAGGCTCAAGCTTGAGTTGTCTCTGCTTGGATTCGCTGGACTCTGTCTGGGTTCGTCTAGCTTTGCATTGCTTGCCTGGCTTAGACTGGGTGAATTTCCCCCCTTTGAAAGCTCCATACTTTACCCTCCAACAAGACCACAACTCAATTAAGTCAGCTTTCTGCCCTCCACTACCAAAAGACGTGGAGACCCGTTTATCTCGTCAGCTTCTTACTTAAGGCTACATTTACGTCACTTCCTTGAACTCACTTAAGGAAATCCCAAGCTCCAATCAGCTCCAAGAGTCAAAAAGAATAACTACACAACAACAAGGCAATGGAGCTTACAGACCCTCATTTATACTACCACTTAAAACAAACGACAACTCAAAACACCAATTCATTAGCGAAACTCACTCCCATTCACTTACAAAGCAACCGAGCTCGCCTCAACAAGAGAAGCTGCATCCTGTATGGAAAGAGTCCCGTAGGCCCTTCGGGGCAGAAAGAGAACCGCTGCTTTGACTTGACTCTCTCCTGTAACCTTTTGCCCTCCTGCCTGCAGATTGCCACAAAAGACGTGTGACTCTTCATGCTTTGCGTTGTCAGCTTTGCTTTGTCCAACCTCTTTGACTCCCTGCACTTATAACATAACTATACTCTACTTAAGGCTTCTTTCGAGGAAGTGAAAGACGGTGGAAGGGCACTACACTGACTTGCTTTTCTGAAAGGTTTTGTCTTTGCCTCAATCCGCTTCTTTCTCAACAACTCAAATTGCCTATCCTTGCTCTTATTGACTTAAAGCTGGGATCTTTAGACCCAGACCCTCACATTAATAAAGAAAAAAGTACTGTTCTTTCTTCACATCTACCTAACCAACAACGACTACCCTTAACTAAGTCAAGAAAAGGATGCGTTTCCTCTGTCGGGCCCACTGAAATGAACCTGACGCACTTTGGCCTAATTAGAGAGTGAGGCTCCTCAATAGTAAGTTGCTACTACGTTTGCTGCCGTAGGAGGACTAAGGGCAGTCTTTACTCACACAGCCGGATGAGAAGAAACTATCATGTCCGGTTCTGTAGTAGAGATGGAATTGAGAAAGAACCATCAACTATAACCCCAAAAGAACCAGATTCCGTAAACAACATAGAGGAAGAATGAAGGGAATATCTTATCGAGGTAATCGTATTTGTTTCGGTAGATATGCTCTTCAGGCACTTGAACCCGCTTGGATCACATCAAGACAAATAGAAGCAGGACGACGAGCAATGACACGAAATGCACGTCGTGGTGGAAAAATATGGGTACGTATCTTTCCAGACAAGCCAGTTACAGTAAGACCTACGGAAACACGTATGGGTTCGGGGAAAGGATCCCCCGAATATTGGGTAGCTGTTGTCAAACCAGGTCGAATACTTTATGAAATAAGCGGAGTAGCAGAAAATATAGCCAGAAAGGCTATCTCAATAGCGGCATCCAAAATGCCTATACGAACTCAATTCATTATTTCAGGATAGCAATGTAGAACCAAAGGAAATAGATCTTTGGGATAAAAAAACCTATGTTTTTTTGTTTTGGACAAAAAATCTTTCTTTCTTTTTTTCGCCCTTTGCTTTGCATTGAAAGATAAAAAAAAATGATATGATTCAACCTCAAACCCATTTGAATGTAGCAGACAACTGCGGGGCTCGAAAATTGATGTGTATTCGAATCATAGGAGCTAGCAATTGTCGATATGCTAAAATTGGTGACGTTATTGTTGCTGTGATCAAAGAAGCAATACCCAATATGCCCTTAGAAAGATCAGAAGTGATCAGAGCTGTAATTGTACGTACCCGTAAAGAACTCAAACGCGACAATGGTATGATAATACGATATGATGACAATGCTGCAGTTATCATTGATCAAGAAGGAAATCCAAAAGGAACTCGAGTTTTTGGTGCCGGGAGTTGAGACAATTAAATTTTACTAAAATAGTTTCATTAGCTCCCGAGGTATTATAATTATAAAACGAAAACATAATATAATAGAGTAGGGTATTTGAATGAAATAGATTAATTAGTAGATTGTGTATCACGTATATACCTTTCATTTTTTTTTCATAAAAAAAAAACTAAAAAAAGCATGTTGATTATATCAAAATTCGGGGACACCAATAATTTTAGTTCATCATGGGTAGGGACACTATTGCTGATATAATAACCTCTCTACGAAATGCTGACATGAATCGAAAAGGAACGGTTCGAATAGCATCTACTAACATCACAGAAAACATTGTTAAAATACTCTTACGAGAAGGTTTTATCGAAAACGCGAGGAAACATCAGGAAAGAAAGAAAGATTTTTTGGTTTTCACTCTGGGACATAGAAGGAATAGGAAAGGACCATATCGAAAGATTTTAAATTTAAAACGGGTCAGTCGACCTGGTCTACGAATCTATTCTAACTATCAACGAATTCCTAGAATTTTAGGCGGAATGGGGATTGTAATTCTTTCTACTTCTCGAGGTATAATGACAGATCGAGAAGCTCGACTAGAAGGAGGAGAAATTTTATGTTATATATGGTAAGCCTTCTAATATCCGAATTCGATCTGAAACTTCCTATTTTTGAAAAAAAGAGCAAAGACGGGTTGTATAATATCACTCCTTCTCCATTAGTTGAAGTTGATACTTTAAGGGTAAGGGGGTTTTACCTGGAATGAAAGAAGAAAAATGGATTCATGAAGGTTTAATTACTGAATCACTTCCTAATGGTATGTTCCGGGTTCGTTTAGATAATGAAGATCTGATTCTAGGTTATGTTTCAGGAAGGATACGACGTGGTTTTATACGGATCCTACCGGGAGATAGAGTTAAAATTGAAATAAGCCGTTATGATTCAACTAAAGGACGTATAATTTATAGACTCCGCAACAAGGATTCAAACGATTAAGTAGTTTTTCAAGTTCAACATTACGGAATACTATTCGGGGTTCAAAAATTCAAGAAACTTATTTTCTTCAAAAGAATGGATTCAGAATTTAAGTAAGGAATGACAAATATGAAAATAAGGGCCTCTGTTCGTAAAATTTGTGAAAAATGTCGACTGATCCGTAGGCTTTTTTTCCCGAAACATAAACAACGACAAGGATAATCATTCTACTAAAAAGTTCTAAAGGACTCAATGTACAAAAAAAAATTACATGAAATGGATATATCCATATATTTCTGACTCATATTTATGAGATGATAAAATATGGCAAAACCTATATCACGAATTGGTTCACGTAAGAATGCACGTAGAATACCAAAGGGAGTTATTCATGTTCAAGCAAGTTTCAACAATACCATTGTGACTGTTACAGATGTACGAGGTCGAGTGGTTTCTTGGGCCTCTGCTGGTACTTGTGGATTCCGGGGTACAAAAAGAGGGACACCATTTGCTGCTCAAACCGCAGCAGGAAATGCTATTCGTACAGTCGTTGATCAAGGTATGCAACGAGCAGAAGTCATGATATGATAAAGGGTCCTGGTCTTGGAAGGGATGCAGCATTACGAGCTATTCGTAGAAGTGGTATACTACTAAGTTTCGTACGGGATGTAACCCCTATGCCACGGCTGTAGACCTCCTAAAAAAAGACGTGTGTAGAAATAACCATTGACGAGATTGCAAGAGAAATAAATGATCTGATTAATTATCTACAATATTCCTATGGTTCGAGAGAAAATAAAAGTATCTACTCAGACACTGCAGTGGAAGTGTGTTGAATCAAGAACAGATAGTAAGCACCTTTATTATGGACGCTTTATTCTCTCTCCCCTTATCAAAATCAAAGGGCAAGCCGATACAATAAGCATTGCGATGCGAAGAGCTTTGCTTGGAGAAATAGAAGGAACATGTATTACACGTGCAAAATCTGAGAAAATACCACACGAATATTCTACCTTAGTAGGTATTCAAGAATCAGTACATTAAATTTTAATGAATTTGAAAGAAATTGTATTGAGAAGTAATCTATATGGAACTTGTGACGCATCTATTTGTGTTAGGGGGCCTAAATGTGTAACTGCTCAAGATATCATCTCACCACCTTCTGTGGAAATCATTGATAATACACAGCATATAGCTAGCTTAACAGAACCAATTGATTTGTGTATTGGATTACAACTCGAGAGGAATCGCGGATATCGTATAAAAACACCAAAGAATTTTCAAGACGGAAGTTCTCCTATAGATGCGGTATTCATGCCTGTTCGAAATGTGAATTTCAACCGTTTAAAGGATATTTTCGATTGGGAAATAGCTAAACTGCGTGAAGAAATGAAATCGAAGTATGATGCTAAGCTTACTAAGGAAAAGGCTCATAGAGGGTTTGGCTCTACTCTACTTAGGTAGAGGCAGAAGATGAAAAGAAATGCCATTCCAAAGACAAAGAGGTGGTTACAGAATGATTTAGATTGAAACTAGTCGCCAGGCTGGCTGATAAATAAGAGGGCGACGGATAAGGTCGAAATGGCTAGCCAAGCAAGGACAGCATGGAAGCAGGTTTCTGTTGCCTTTGTTTGTCGCGAAGTTTTCCGTTTTTTCCTGATATAATATAGAGCTGATCTTTCCCGAAGGAATTTGATCCTCGCTCATCTTTGGCTGCTTGTGAGAATGCTTCTGTTGGACCTATTTGACCCCGCCCGTTCCATCGCTTTTCCTGTATAGAATCACTCTATCGTAATTGAACCGGGAAATCTTCCTCTAACAAAGAAAACTCCAAATCATCTAAATACTTATATAGAGGCTTTCTCACCACCGACATGGGGGTGGGAGAAGGCATTTCACCAGCGACCCTCTTGGCTTTTGCGGCCGGGGGTGCCTTTTCTCCTTGTCAGGAGTAGTGACTTTGTTCCCAGGGAGTGCGGAAACCACTTTCTTTCCCGGAGCGGGAACACTTTCTTTCTAGAAGTAGGAGTTTTGCTTGATTTTGAGGCGGACCCTTTGGAGGTGACAGCCTTGGGATTGACGGGGATATCTTCTTTTCCAATCTTTTCGATTTGAGTTGTTGCAGTAGGCACTGCGGCTTTGGACGAACCGACTTTAGAGGTCGATCCTGATGAAGTAATTGATCCAGCCTTAGCAACCGGAAAAGCCTTCATGGGAGCTTTCTTAACAGCCAGTGGAGTGACAGGCGGGTTTGACCAAAGAAGTGGATTCCTGGTAAATGAATAGTTGAGATTCCATAGGAGGTAGGTGGAAAAGGAAGCAAAACCTTTTTTTTTGAGAGAGTTCGAAAGGAAAAAAGAGGTAAGCTAAGAATGAGAGACAATAGGAGAGCTCACCGATCAAAGAGAGTAAGGAAGGCAAGATAGCGCTAGATAGAAAGCCAACAACAAAACTGGAAGGGAAGAGGCTAGCGAATACCATTATCTCCGGATAAGGTTCAGGGTGGGCTTAAGGCTGCAATCCAAGTTTTAGGGAAGGGATATTCAAAAGAGGTCTTACCTAACAAAATATGAGGCTGAAAAGAAAGAAGAAGTTCTTTTTCCAACCAAATATGAATAACTAGAAAGAAGCCCTGTGAAAGCCATCTCATAGGTGATTACATCCAAGGAAAACAGCACATTATGGCCATGACCAGCTAAAGATCACTGCCATCTCACGAATTGGATTCGAACCAATCAATCTCCGATACCTTTAGTAGATCGTGACTCTTATTTTGGACGTACTGAGTTATTTAAGCAATTCTTGATATCTTAATATATATATATCTTAATATAGAATCTTTCTTTTTTCTTTTCGACCTTGTATTGTACTAAGGTACACGGAACACTAAAAGATTCTCTGAAAAAACAAAAACGACAAGCAAACCCGAAAACTAAAGGGTCGCCTTCTCTAGCAAGCAAGTAGACTTTTCTCTGAGCCAGGGTAGCAAAGCTAGCTCTTCGTATCATTGGCATTGGGCAGGTTCACCTGGCTACACAACAACTGTGACTCTAGCAGAGGATCTACTGCTTATATAAAAAGTGACTTAGCGTACCTACGATCGCTTGCTTGATTGCCCTCTTGCTTTAGCTACTTACTCGGGAACAAAAAAAGCTTGTTAAAGGGGTGTTTCCGTTCCTCCGGTGTGGGATAGTTGTTCCCTAGTCCGGTCCTATAAGAAAAGTTCTCTAGACATCAACTCATGGTACTCCCCGGGCCCCTAACAACAGAACTCCTAGGCTAGCTACTGCAGTTCTGGCATCAGCTTCTCGAGGATTAAAACTCTTTTTTCTTTCATTCGAAAGTGGCATTTTAGCTCCTTTTCGTGGAACAGATCGGAGATCAGGTCTTATCGATTCATACGATTTTCATACGTCTTTTTCCCACATTAATAAGTACCCCTGTTTCCTTTAACACGCTAGTGCCCGGATCTCGTTCTCCTATCTTTGATACTTCCTTAACGGTAGCTTTAAAGGACACGTAACGTGCGTAGCTTGTTCCACAATTAAACGGTTCTGCAGGTTCGATACTTTACTCGAATAGAAGGAAAGAAGCACAGCGCAGAGAGAACTTCCTCCTTCCAGAGAGAAGAACAGTCAGGGAACTCGATACCCGATGGAGGAGCGAGCTAAAGTTCTTCTGTACTAGAGCCCGAGTTCTTTTAGTGATCAATAGCGGGAAAGCTCTTTTAGTGAGACTAAAGCAGAGAAGAAAGCGCCCACTTGAGGAGCAGAGCTGCAACCAAGACTTCCAACAGTAGGGACGCACGAAGGGCAGAATACTTTTGCTTCAAAGCGCTGCTTCGTTTGCTAATGAGATAAGGGAGTTGGATGGCTTATTTGCTTTATAGAGAATGTATGGGGAGAGCAGCAAAGAAGTCGACAGCAGTAAGCAATTAAGATAAGATGTCGACTCGTGTACTTTAGCTTATCCCATTACTGGATATTCAGCTTTCTTTTATGTTAGTGCCCTTCGCTTTGAGTGCGCTTGTCCTGTACTTGAAGAGCAAGAGAAAGAAAGGCTTGATCATTAGACTGTCTTTAATAGAGAGAAGACGTTAGGCCGAAAAAGTAAAAGAGAAAGTCGAATTAGCACTTTCATTAGCAGACTCCGCTTTAAGAGCACGTGTGGAAGGCAACTCTGTTTAGCATTCAACCAATCCATTCAGTCAAGCTTTTGCCCAAAAGCAGCCTAAGACAGGGAGTGAGGAAAGGAGAATGCTCACTTGCACCAAGAAAGCCTGATCTTCATTCATTTAATAGGAGCTGAACTGAGACTGACTTTCAACTGCCTTCCTTTCCGATTCCCACATACACTACTACTTTCGAGAACTTCCTTTCTTTCTGTACTGGTCTTCACTTCTTGTCCAAACCCGGCCTCTTACTTAAGAAAAGTCATTGGCCTTACCCAAGAATTCTACTCGATCCAGACTTCATCTTCGATGCGTTTGCAACTCCGGGGCCCTCTTTCCCGCTACTGTAACTTCAACTCTCGCATCTACGTCTCAGAGTGAAGAGGCTTCCTTGCCTTAATGTTTCCCTACCACTCGCTACTGGCCTTACTCTTACTATTTCAGCTGTCCGGCTTTTAGACAACTTGAGTATGGATTGAAACCCTCGGCTAGAAAATAAAGGATATGGGTTGTAAGGGTAAATACAACTATCGGGAAATGGCGAAGGGAACTGACTTGACTTCACCGCCTTGAATCAGATAGTTCAGGGTACTGAAACTCATCTCCATTGGGTTGCTTTATTCGAACCTTTTTTCAGGTTTCCTTTCTCACTTTATCTTTCACTGGAACTGAGACTGGCTATCATAGTTGGAGTTTTGATACCGGCGTGGGTCGGCAAAAAAACCCTTGTTCAACCCTTCAACAATAATAAGGTAACGCCCAGTTAATTAGATTTGATGTGTTTTGAATAAAAAAATGAAGGCCATCCATTTTTGCTTTGTTTATCGACTGACGATGGCACAGGGCAACCTACCACTGGAACCGGATTCTGGGCTAGTGGCTTGAGTGCATAGACTACTAACGGGGAAGACTATAGATCGGGACTGACTTTCCTTGATGACTTGCTGCCTAAGAACTTTTTTTTTCTGGAAAGGAGGAGGGGCTCAGACATTCTTTGCGCATGTACAGAACTGAGGAGAAGTTGACCAGCTCATTCAAGCAGACGTCTTTGGCAAAGTCTCCACTCTATCATGCTTAGGTAAGCCTTATATACAATCATTTATTGATGATTACTCGCAGGGTATATTTCTTAGCAGAGAAGTCCGAAGTCTTTCAAAAGTTCATGGAGTTCAGAAGTTTAGTAGAAAATGAGAC